TAAGCTGGTCGAATGCTAGAAGAACACGTAAGATTCTATCCGATCTGCCCGTTGGTTCTGGTGTGGATGAAGCGGTAAGGTAGTGGGAAGTAGGGAAGTGAGGGAAATCAATCCCTATTTTTCTTTTATTTTCGTTCCTCCTTTCCCGGAAGGTTTAACCAAGGGAGAAAAAGAATCTTAAGGAAAAAAATTATGTTTATAATTTATTACTACTAATAATAATATGATTGTACCAGATATAAATCCAAATAAATAGTAGGATATTCTTCCTCCTTCTCCGTATCTCGATCCTTCTCCACCGAACGAACTCGAAATACCGACGCCATTGACAATTCCATCGATGATCCATTGATCAAAAAAAGAAATTATTTTAGCTAATACTCGTGTACCTTTGATTTAAAAACTATATTGTAATATCCATCTATATAACCTCGGGAATATGACCAATTATATAGAAGACTTGAAAAATGACCTAAAATTCCTTCTAATTGAAGATCAGTTTTTTGTCGTAGATCTCGCGGAAAAAAAGGAATAGGTCCATACAGAATGAAAGCAATAAATATTCCCAGAGATGCTATACCAACTGAAATAGTTGCATTTGTTAGAAATTCCAATAACCAATTCTCATAATTTATTTTCTGGGAAAGACTCAATGATGGATCTAGCCAATGGGATAATAAATCGGGACCCGTTTCTTCTTGAGGGAAAGGAACTCCTATAAATCCAACAAACAAAGTAGGTATTGTTAATATAAGTAAAGGAAATAACATTGTATTATCTGATTCTTTAGGATACGGAAGATATTCCTCTCGAAAAAATTGAGTTGAAACAGAATTCTTTATATTTTCGTCATTAAATTCTTGAATATTTTCTGAAGGTTTAAATGATTCTATCTTATTCTGCGCAAGTGGCAATGCAGAATCCGTTTGTTTTTTACTAGATGTTCCAAATCGTAAATTTCCCCATAGAGAGACATAAGAAGAAATGACATTTTTGGATGAATTGGCGCGAAAATCTCCTTCGAGAGTAAGAAAATACATACGAAACATATAAAATCCAGTTAATCCTGCTGTGAACCGAGCTATCCATCCAAGAATAGGAAAATATAACCAACTATCAGCAAGAATTTCATCTTTAGACCAGAAACAAGCGAGAGGTGGAATACCACAAAGAGAAAGTGTACCTAAAAGAAAAGTGGTTCCTGTGATTGGCATATATTTTCTCAAACCACCCATAAGAGCTATATTTTGACTTTTGTCGGGACAATATCCAACAATAGGTTCCATGGAATGAATTACTGATCCAGATCCGGGAGATGATAAAGCCTTAGGATAAGCATGTGTAATAAGATGAAACAAAGCGGCTCGAGAGGAACCTATACCCGGAGCTAGCATCATATAACCCAATTGAGACATAGTAGAATAAGCTAAAATTCTTTTAAGATCTTTTTGAGCAAGAGCTATAGTAGCTCCTAATGAAGCTGTTATTCCACCTACCCAGGAAATTGGACTCATCACGAGAGGTAAAGCTTTGAGAAGCGGGAGCATTCGAGCCACAAGAAAAATTCCTGCAGCTACCATAGTAGCAGCATGAATAGGAGCTGAAATAGGAGTAGGTCCTTCCATTGCATCAGGTAACCATACATGAAGTGGAAATTGTGCAGATTTAGCTACTGGACCCAGAAGGAAAAGGAGAGCACAGGGAGTAGCAAAAAATAAACTAACCTCATGATTAGCAAGCGACTCATTAAATCGTTCAAATAAATCCTCGAATTTGAAACTGCCTATTATCCAATAAAAACCTGAAGTTCCTAATAATAATCCAAAATCTCCTACACGATTAGTTATAAAAGCTTTTTGACAAGCATTAGCTGCACTTGGTCGGGTGAACCAGAAACCTATTAATAAATAGGAGCACATTCCTACTAATTCCCAAAAAATATAAATTTGTATCAGATTGGGGCTGAGAACTAGTCCTGACATAGAAGCATTGGGGAGACTGAGATAGGCAAAAAACCTGACATATCCTTGGTCATGGGACATGTAACTATCACTGTGAATCATAACCATAACTCCTATAGTAGTAACTAATACTAGCATGATAGAAGTGAGTGGATCGATTAGATAACCTACTTCTGAAGTAACATTTTGATTGGGGATCCAAGACCATGAATATCGATAAGTGGAATTACCAGTGATTTGTTGCAAAAAAAAATGAAAAGAAAGGACCATAGCTATGCTTAGCAGTAAGGTACTGATAATAGCATATATGCGACGAAAACTCCTAGTTGCTTTTGGGAAAAACAATAATCCCAATCCTATAATAATAGAAGATAGAAGTGGAAATAAAGGTATCATCCAACCATATTTATATATTGATTCCATATATATCTTTTTTTTTTTTTTTCTCAGAAAATAGAACTTTTTATTCTCGATTTATAATCTATAGTATCGGGAGATGCAGTAGAATGAACAACAATTAATTTTTTTTATTTAATTATATCAATTTTTATTTAATTATATGAATACAAATCATATTAATAAAAAAAAAATAATTATCTTTTTTTTCGATAATAAAAAAAAATTATTATTGATTAATAAAAATAATAAGAATATTTTAGAACTGATTAAATATTTATCTATAAAAAAAGTAATTCACGATGAAACTTGACAATAGATAAAACAATTTAAAATACTTGTTTTATTATAGTTATTAACAATCTCAATTTTTAAATTGATAACTTTTCTATTTGTAAAATATATTTTGTAACGAATACATACGCAATAATTGGAACCGGAGGTGAGCAACTCCGAGTAGAGCCAGGAAGATTTTACGATGTTCGTTATTTTGCATCACTAAAACCAGAATTTTTAGGCCCAAATACCAAGATATTAATTCATCGAGTACTAATGATTTGTAATGAATCTACAATAAATATTGGACAGCCTTGGTTAAAAGGTGCAATGATTAAAGGGAGGATTTTACATTCCCGTCTCGATAACAAAATTACCATTTATAGAATGCGTTCTAAAAAGAAAATGCGACGTAAATTGGGACATCGACAAAATTTAGTCCGATTCATAGTGGATTCTATTTGTTTTAACGGAAAAAATCTTTATAAATAAAAAGATTAGTTTTTGTATTATGAGATTCATTCAATATTTTATAACCATTAGAAGTATTTCCCGGAAATAATTCATTGAGTTATTTCACCAATGGCTATATATAAGAAAAATGGCTATATATGAAAACCATAGATATATGTTTTTGCACTAATATATTAAAATGAAGAGGCATCTATTACTGTGGCAGTTCCAAAAAAACGTACTTCTAAATCGAGAAAGAGAAAACGTAAAACTGTATGGGCAGCGAAAGCTCAGAAGATTGCAAGAAAAGCTTTTTCCCAAGCTCGATCTGTTTTGACTGGTCGTTCCAATAGTTTTTATTACACAACAAATGATGATATTTCTAAATAAATTGTATCTATATCTACCAGTAGATTTCTAAAATCATAACAAAGATAAGACATTATAGCTGTTGCTGAAGTGCTACGTTCGGTTCCAGAGGGACAGATACTTTGTAATAAAATAACTAAGCAAAAAAAAAAATAAAAAAGTGAGTTTTTGTTTATATTGTAGTATCTATTCATGCTGAATCAGAAAGAAAAGATCCAACTTATATATAGATTTTCCTTCTTATCATTCATGACCTAACTACTAAGGGTATCTTTTTACAATTGATAAGATAAGATTAGATTATGTAAACAAACCTTGAATGAAGAGGTTATTGAGAATAAATAATAAAAAATGATTTTACGAAGGGATAATTTAATATCAAAATGTCAATTCAGATCTTTTTTAAAAACCTTATTATAACGGTGAAAAAAAAACAGTTTAATAAAATTTATGAATTTTATTAAACTGTTTAAAATTTAAAATTTAAATGATTTTTAACAATAAATTTAGATACATAAAAAGATTTCCATACTTTATTTTTATTATATATATTTTATTTTAAATTTAATAAACTTTTTATATCGAATTGAAAAAGTTTTTAAATGTCTATTTAGTAACAGAATTTGAAAGAATTTTTCATTTCTCTCGGAACAGCGGGATTCGAACCCACGACCTCCATCACCCCAAGATGGTACGCTACCCAGCTGCGCTATGCTCCGTTGGAACAAAATGATTTATTACAATCCAAATATTATTAATTGACTTCCTTTTAACTTTTAAAATTATCAAAAAAATTAATTACAATGTAATTTGACATTTTGACATAAATTATGCTATTATTGCTTTTGATGAGCCGCCATGGTGAAATTGGTATACACGCTGCTCTTAGGAAGCAGTGCTAGAGCATCTCGGTTCGAATCCGAGTGGCGGCATTATTTTACATATGCAAAAAAATAAAATATATTATAAAAAAACCTAGAAAATTCCATTTTTTTTCATTTTTAAACTTATTATCGTATTTATATCCACTTATAATAAATTAATGAAATAGAATTTTATTTTTATTAGTCGTATTCGTCTTAGAATAATATAAGAGATTCCATTCATTATGATGATACTTAGAACTCTAGAACATGTATTAAATCATACATCTTTTTTTCTTCTCTTTCTTGTAACTCTTCTCTATTGGGGAAATTTGGTTTTCAAAAAAAATGAGAAAATGAGTGATTTAGGCCAAAAAAGCATGATAATTGCTTTCATTTGTATTACAGGATTCTTATTAACTCGTTGGTTTTACTCTGGGCATTTACCATTAAGTAATTTATATGAGTCATTCATGTTTTTTCCTTGGAGTTTATGTTTAATTCATACAGTTACAGAAAATCGAAGCAAAAATAATTGGTTGGGTACAATTACTGCACCAAGTACGATGTTAACCCATGGTTTTGCTACTTTAGGTCTTCCCAAAGAGATGCAACAATCCACAGCCTTGGTACCTGCTTTGCAGTCTCATTGGTTAATGATGCATGTAAGTATGATGATGCTCAGTTATGCAACTCTCCTATGCGGATCCCTTTTAGCAATAGCTTCTCCAGTCATCACATCGAAAAAACATATGGATATTCCACTATTTGATGCTAATACAAACCCATATATTTGGTTCTTTCTTTTCAAAAAGAATAATAAACGAAAAGAAAGTTTTTTTTTATCAAAAACTTATGTTTCGTTATCTATAAATTCTGATAAGAACCAATTAACTCAACAATTAGATCATTGGAGTTATCGAATCATTGGTCTAGGGTTTCCTCTTCTAACTATAGGTATTCTTTCTGGAGCAGTTTGGGCTAATGAAGTATGGGGTTCTCATTGGAACTGGGATCCCAAAGAAACTTGGGCTTTGGTTACTTGGCTTGTATCTGCAATTCATCTGCATACTAGAATAACTAAAGGCTGGCAAGGTAAAAAACCAGCAATTGTAGCTTCTTCAGGGTTTTTTATAGTTTGGATCTGTCACTTAGGTGTTAATCCCTCAGGAAAAGGTTTGCACAGTTATGGATGGTTGATCCGGGATATGATTCAAAGTCCACTAGATACTATGACCAAAACAATTCTGAAAATTCTATGGAAATATTTTGTGAATATTTCCATAGAATTTTCAGAATTTGAAAAAAAAACTTTAGCTATTAATTAATTCTAAAAAACGAAGAATAATAACAATCAAAGTGAAAACTATAATATGATTATACAGTCAAAATTTAATTATGAATTTAAGAAAAAGTTTATTTAATTCATATCTGTTATTTTCAATAATTATGAGACAAGATGAATTCTACTTTACTATTGTATAGAGATAAAACCAGGTTAGGATATAAACCTATGCCTATTATAGGTAGTAATAGACAAATCAGGATATAAATTTCCCGTGGTCCGGAATCCACAGCATAAGAAATTGAAACGTCATAAATTTTATTATCATATCCATAGAACATTTGACGTAACATGGATAACAAGTAAATAGGAGTTAAGATTATTCCAATTGCTTCTATTATAGTTATAATTGTTTTGAAAGTAAGGGAATAGTTTTGACCACTAACTATTCCTAGAAAAACCATTGATTCTGCTACAAAACCACTCGTGCCCGGTAATGCAAGAGATGCCATTGAAAAACTATTAAACATGGTAAATGTTTTAGGCATTGAATTACCTATTCCTCCCATTTGATCAAGGAAAAGGGTGCGTGTCCTATCATAACTTGTTCCTGCCGAGAAAAATAATGCAGCACCAATCAATCCGTGAGAAATCATTTGTAAAATAGCTCCATTTGAACCTATATTTGTTGCAGAACCGATTCCGATAAGTACAAAACCCATATGAGATATCGATGAATAAGCAATTCTTCTCTTTAAATTACGTTGACTTAAAGAGATTAAAGCTGCATAAACAATTTGAGAAGCTCCTACAATTACTAACCATGGAGCAAATATAGAATGAGCATGCGGTAGTAATTCCATATTAATCCGAATTAATCCATATCCTCCCATTTTTAGAAGGATTCCAGCCAAGAGCATACATGTACTATAATGTGCTTCTCCATGAGTATCCGGTAACCAAGTGTGTAGGGGAAAGATTGGTAATTTCACAGCATAAGTGACGAAAAAGCTTAGATATAAAACTATTTCTAATGCTATGGGATAGGATCTATTAGCTAAAATTTGAAAATCTAGTGTTGGTTCATTGAATCTATAAAGACCCGTAGTTAAAGCTCCCATTAATAGAGGAACAGAACCACCAGCAGTGTACAAAATAAATTTTGTAGCTGCGTATAGACGTCTCTTTCCTCCCCACATAGATAGAAGTAAGTAAACAGGAATCAATTCCAATTCCCACATGAGAAAGAAAAGTAAAATATCTTGAGAAGCAAATAATCCTACTTGGCCACTGTACATTGCTAACATCGAGGAATGGAATAATCGTGGACTTCGAGTAACTGGCCAAGCTGCTGAAGTAGCTGAAGTAGTGACAAATCCTGTTAATAAGATGAGCCCGATGGATAATCCATCGATTCCTAATCTCCGATGAAAATCAATGAGATTTATCCAGTTATAATCTTCTCTTAATTGAATGAATGAATTGTTAATATCGAAATGGTAACAGAATGTATGGGTTATTAAAAGGAACTCTAATAAACAAATACCCAACGTATACCATCGAATAATTTTATTTCCCTTATTATAGGAGGGAATTAATGGAATTAATAAACCTGCAGATATAGGCAAAAGAACAATTATTGTTAGCCAAGGATAGTTGCTCATAATAGGGATAAAGAGTACTCTTAATGGAAAAACCCATATTCGAAAATTGAGTATGAGTTTTTCTCAAATGAGTATGAATTTATATTAAATAGGTAAAACTTTTTAGGAAAATCTAATAATTTTTTTATGTTTATTGATCAGTAAGCTAGACCCATACTGCGAGTTGTTTCAGATCCCAAATAAACACGTACACTCAAAAAATCTGTTGGACAAGCAGATTCACACCTTTTACAACCTACACAGTCTTCTGTTCTAGGAGCAGAAGCAATTTGATTAGCCTTACATCCGTCCCAAGGTATCATTTCTAATACATCCGTAGGACAAGCCCTTACGCACTGGGTACAACCAATACATGTATCATAAATTCTTACTGAATGTGCCATTGAATTAATTAACTTCCATTGATTGGATATAATAAGCCTTAGATTCGGTAGGATTCTATAATATATCACCAATGACAATATTTCATGGATGAAATTCCTCGGTGAACTTAATATTAGTATAAAATCGGAAAAAAAAAGAACTATTATCTATTTTTTGATGAAATAAAAGAATTTTTAGACTCAAATTCTTATTGGTATGACCAATAGTTTCAATCAATAGCAAATAATATTAATTAAATGTTTATAAAAAGCAAATAATATTAATTTTTTTAAAACAATATTTTTTATTTATTGATAAAAATAACATGTTAATTTTATATATACATATAAACATTTATGAATAGATAACTATATAAATGTATCTGGATTCAAATGAGTTTGTTACCATTTCAACAAATCAAATTGATCAATACGAATCGATTTTCTATTACGATAGATGGCCGAAACAATGGCTAATCCAATTGCTGCTTCAGCAGCTGCAATAGCTATAACAAAAACAGAAAAAATTTCTCCTTTTATTTGTTGAATGTCTAAATAATTGGAAGATGCTACAAAATTAACATTAACTGCATTGAAAATTAACTCAAGACACATAAGTGCTCTGACCATGTTTCGACTTGTAATTAATCCGTAGATACCGATGCAGAACAAAAAGGCACCTAAAAAAAGTGCATGTTCAAGCATAATGAATTAACTCCTTATATAACTCAAGTTATATCTTAAGTATAAATAAGAGTTATACAAAGTTTTTTATAGTATTCATAAAATGGGAAAATCATCTTTGGTCTTTAACGCTTCACTTTTTCCAACTTCAACTGTTTCTTCTCGACGAGCTATAGTAATAGCTCCTACTAAAGCAACTAAGAGAATTATAGAAAGTAGTTCAAATGGAAGCGAGAAATCAGTTAATAAATGAAATCCAATACGTTGAACGTTATTTGTTAAAGATTCCTCTATGATTTTATTTGATGATACGATTAGGAATATTTTAGACCATGATGTATTCAGAATCACAGCAATTAGTGAAAGAAAAAGACTTGTACAAAGTGCTAAAGCAATACCATCTCCTATAGTCCAATATGTAGAAGAACGAAAAGATTGTGGCTTATTTATCAACATAACAGCAAATACAATTAAAACATTTATGGTTCCTACATAAATTAGAATTTGTACAGCAGCTACAGAATCTGCATTCAATAAAAGATATAGAAAGGATATACAGATGAGAACCAATCCTAACAGAAAAGCAGAATAAACTATATTTGTGAATAAAACTACTCCTAAACTTCCTGGAATAACACCTGACTCTAGAAGGATCAAAATAGCCTTATAAAATGGTTCGGGTAAATCAGTTATGTTCACAATGAATTAAAATCCTCTTTTTTATCACAGATTTATTAGTTAACTCGAACAAGGAATTACCTCATTTTCGTATACTTTTTTTCTACATATATAAAGATACAAAATAAGAGTTGTATACGTTATTATATTAAAAAAGTTGATTAAAAAATAAATTCTATTTTTACTTTTAATTATGAACCTAGTGCAAGAAATTGGTGACGTTTTTCAAATCAGAATGTCCCTCCAAAATTCCTTTAGGTAATTGAGTTAATCCCGAAATAGCTCTAATTGTAGAATCTTCAATCACTGATATGGGCAAACGTCCTAAAGCAATCTGGTCATGATTTAATTCATGACGATCATAAGTTGAAAGTTCATATTCTTCGGTCATTGACAAACAATTGGTAGGGCAGTACTCGACGCAGTTTCCACAGAATATGCAAACTCCAAAATCAATACTGTAACTTTTTAATTGCTTCTTTCTTATGTTTCTTTCGAATTCCCAATCAACAACAGGTAAATTAATTGGACATACACGAACGCATACTTCACAAGCAATACATTTGTCAAATTCGAAGTGAATACGTCCGCGAAATCGCTCTGATGGAATTGATTTTTCATAAGGATATTGAATGGTAATGGGTAAACGATTCATGTGATCCAGGGTCACCATGAAACCCTGACCAATGTATTTTGCGGCTTGTATTGCTTGTTGACCATAAATTTGGAGTCCCCTGACCATAGAAAACATATTAAATATCCTCGAATGAATTATTTGGTTTGTGTCCTTCAACTTACAAATTGAATCAATTTGTGCATTTGTACGAGTTTATTTTAATGAATATTTCATAGTAAAAAAAGTTGAAAAGAAGCTGTTAGTAATAGATTACCCAAAGCAACAGGCAAGAGAAATTTCCAACCAAGATCTAGTAGTTGATCCATTCTTACTCTGGGTAGAGTCCATCTTGTCGCAATAGAAATAAACAAAAATAAATAAGCTTTTGCTAATGTAATTATAATTTCTATTGTGATACTAAAAACCTCACTAGTTTCATTAGTTAAATTCCATCCCAATTGGTCAAAATTTGGTAAAAATGGGAGAGAAAGATTCCATCCGCCTGAATAAAGAACCGTTACAGATAATGAAGAAGTTAGTAAGTTTGGATAAGAAGCAACATAAAATGAGCCAAATTTAATACCTGAATACTCGGTCTGATAACCTGCAACTGATTCCTCTTCTGCTTCTGGTAAGTCGAAAGGCAATCTTTCACATTCTGCTAGGGAGGAAATAAAGAAAGCTACAAAACCTATGGGTTGACGCCATAAATTCCATCCCAAAAAACCATATTTAGATTGTGCTTCAACTATATCAACTGTACTCAAACTGTTAGATAATTATAGTCGATGCTGACATTACTATTAACATCTCTACTCCAAAACCGTACATGAGACTTTAGCGTCATACGGCTCCTCAATGGCTTCTTTTGGAGAAAAACTTCGGTGATTCTTCTCCTACGATGAATTAAACCGATGAGATCCCGTCTGCTTTAGCAACAAGAGCTTCTGAATCTATCTCAACCTTTACAGTTCCTTGTTGGCACTGGCTAAGATCTTTTAATAAAAAACTAGAATAAGTCTTGTTTTTCTTATACAAATTCAATTTTGTTAACTTTATATCCATTTAGGATTCCATTTCTAAAATTGATTCTGCTAATTTAAAAATTGAAATTATCATTATTTATTAAAGATTGCAACTGTAAAAAGGATTACTTCGTTCCCGATAGTCATTTTTTTCAGTAGATAGGGATATACTTCAGATCGGGGCTCTAAGGAAGTACTACTTGGTCATCTCTACTAATGCCGAGTCCTTATCCTATTATTCAAAATATTCAGAAAAAAAACTTTTTTCCTTTTTTTTTTTCTACTAATCTTTTGTGTATTTTAGTGTTCCTAACCATCTACCTCTGCTTGATTCGAAGTATGATAATAGGAATTCCATACATCTTATCCTTTGCCCCCGCTGCCAGGCTCTGGTAACTGATTATTCTTAACTCTTAACCTGGGGTATACAGTTCTCACTGTATTTTGCATGCTTTCACTCCTGTACATAGAGGATGGGACTTGATCTTATTACTGCGGATTCAAAAGCTGTTTGATCTCACCCATATGACTATCTAGTTCTCAGGGATAGTAAAAAAACTATCCATTTAATTGACCTTGTTTTTCATTGAAAAGAGTCAATATTTTAACGAATCGCACGTAGAGATATTGATAACACACATAAAGCTAAAGGAATTTCATAACTAATAGATTGAGCTGCGGCTCGAAGACCACCTAAAAAGGAATATTTGTTATTTGATCCATACCCTGCCATAAGAAGTCCGAGAGGAGCAATACTTGAAACGGCAATCCAGTAGAAAACACCTATGTCAAGATCCGCTAAAATAATCCCATGTCCAAGAGGGATCACTAAATAACTTAAAAATACTGGTACGACCACCACAGCCGGTCCAATATTGAATAGAAAAGAATCCCCCCTAGATGGAATAATATCTTCTTTTAACAGTAGCTTTATTCCGTCTGCTAATGCTTGGGTAATTCCCAAAGGACCAGCGTGTTCAGGTCCAATACGTTGTTGTATTCCCGCGGATATTTTTCTTTCGAGCCATACAATAACTAAAATTCCTGTAGTAACTCCTAATACAGAAATGAGAATAGAAGTAATAATCCAAGTAAAGCCGAAAAATTCTTTAGGAAATCCTAACCCATAAAATAAATCGATAACTTGTTCCTCAAGATTTTTATTAATTACCATTTCAACGATCAACCTCTCCCATAGTAATATCTATACTACCTAGAATTGTCATAATATCTGCTAATTTCATTCCTTTTACTAATTGAGGAAGAATTTGCAAATTTATAAAACCAGGTGGGCGAATTTTCCATCTCCAGGGAAAAGCACTGTCATCTCCCATTAGAAAAATTCCTAATTCCCCTTTAGGAGCTTCTACTCTTACATAATGCTCTTGTTTGGGTAACTTAAAGGTAGGAGAAGGTTTCTTACTTATAAACTGATATTCAAAATCATTCCATTCTGAGTTTTTTCCTTGATTCAGTCGTCGAGCCTCTAAATTTTCATAAGGTCCCCCTGGAATAACTTTTAAAGCTTGTTGAACAATTCTTACAGACTCTTTCGTTTCTCCAATTCGCACCAAATAACGAGCTAATGAATCTCCTTCTCTTTGCCATTGAATTTGCCAATCCAATTCGTCATAACATTCATAATGATCAACTTTACGGAGATCCCATTGAACTCCCGAAGCTCGTAGCATAGGCCCAGATAAACCCCAATTTATTGCTTCCTCTCTACCAATAGTACCTACTCCCTCGACTCGTTCCAAAAAAATTGGATTGCACGTGATAAGTCTTTCATATTCATCCACTTTTGGTGAGAAATAATTGCAAAAATCTGAGCATTTGTCTACCCAACCGTAAGGCAAATCTACAGCTACTCCTCCAATACGAAAATAATTATGCATCATTCGCATACCAGTGGCAGCTTCAAATAGATCATATATCGTTTCTCTCTCTCTCAAAATGTAGAAAAAAGGAGTTTGCGCGCCAATATCAGCCATGAAAGGTCCAAGCCATAACAAGTGAGAAGCTATGCGACTTGACTCTAGCATAATAACTCTTATATAACTAGCTCTTTTAGGTACTTGAATATTAGCCAATTTCTCTGGCGCATTTACAGTTATTGCTTCTGTAAACATAGTGGCTAAATAATCCCATCGTGTCACATAGGGAAGATATTGGATAATTGTTCTATTCTCTGCAATTTTTTCCATTCCTCTGTGCAAATAACCAAGTACGGGTTCACAATTAATAACATTTTCACCATCTAAAGTAACAATAAGTCGAAGAACACCATGCATTGATGGATGATGAGGACCCATACTTACTATCATGGGATTTTTCTCTGTAGCAAGCACGGTCATAAGCCATTCTCCTTCAAATCAAATTAGAAATGAATAATAATAGAAAAAAATTCCATTCATTTCTATTAGTATATAATTACAATAGACGTTTAGCTAAAGACTCTGAAAATTTTAACGTTTTTTTAGTCCACGAATACCTAATTGATTAATCAAATTTTCGTAACGAGGTAGATTTTCTCGATATAGATAAACTAAGAGACGTTTACGTTTTCCCAAAATTCTCCACAAACCTCTCTGGGATGAATAGTCTTTGCTACGCAATTTCAAATGATACGTAAGTCTTGAAATTCGATTAGTTAGATTATATATTTGAAATTCAACAGATCCTGTTTGTTTTTCAGAAATCGGGGATAAACGAATAAATGGATCTTTATTTTCAGTCATAGAAACAAATGCTCCTGGATTATATTACAAAGAAGAATAAGTTTAAATCATAGCAATTTAGTAGTTTTTCCAAAAGATAATTAAAATAACGAAATTTAATATTTTTAATATTTTATAAAATAGAACAACTTTTTTTATTCAAATATTCTTAGCAAAGAACTTAATAATTTTTTTTATCTTCAGATAGAGAAAATAAACAAAATTTTACTTTTCATTCTGTGGATAAAATTACTCAAATAATTACAAGTAAATAGTAGTGGTTTCTTTTTTTTTTAAATTTCAGTATTTATAACGTAATCTCAATATTTGTAAATATTTATCTCGATAAAATCATGGTTACAAATAAATATTTTTATTTATAACCAATAAGAAATAGAAAAAAGTATATCAAATTTTTTAATAATGGATAGAGGGATACATACATATTCTTAACATAGCAAATCGACTTCCATTGTTTGTATTAAACCAAAATCTATTCATACAAGCCAGATCTTCTAATCGATAACTAGGCCAAAGAAAACGTTTAATTATTTGATTTTTATTTGCAAAATTAGAATCCTTCCCTATTAACTGTTCCTTCCCTATTAACTGTTCCTTCCCTATTAACTGTTCGTAGCTCTGTCCATTTTTACCAAAAGTCCTTCTATCCAAATCTGCATTTCGGTTCTTAATTTTCTCTAAATACGGAGAATTTAATATTCTTAATTCTATACGACGTCTCGGAAGTAAAATATCTTCAAGATTAGAATAACTTGAAATAGTTTTTTCCTTATTTTCAATAATTCTTATGCGCGGTATAGATTCATCAAAAATATTCAAATCTAATTTTCTTTTGAATCGATTCTTAAACTTGAGTAGAGTACTTATCGTCTTATACATCAAAATTTGGTCATCTAATACTCGTGGTAAACGAAATTCTAAATTTTTAAATATTTCCTTTATGCTGTCTCTGCGAATAGAGAAAACAAGTGCTTCTAGATTTTCAACTATATTAGCAGGAAGTGAAATGAATTCGTCTTGATTTTCAATTAGAATCGTCAGAAACGTTACATCTCTGAGTTTTTTCACAAATTTTTCCAATTCTTTAGAGGTTCGCTTCCATTGATAAATAGATTCATGACATTCTCTATCTTCAAGTAACTGTCTATCTTTCAAACTTCTATTATGTTTTTCTATTAGAACAGAAAAATTCGGTACGAGTATTACTTCACTTCCAAAAACGTTTTTTGTTTTCATAAGTTCAGGAAATAACCACAACTTCATCTTGAATTCAAAATAAAGATTCTTTTTCTTATCAATTTTTTGAAAATCAACCATAATAAGATTTTTACTATTTTTTTCATCATTGACTAATTGGGATTTACGTATTTCTCGAATACGATTATTAAATATGATTTGTTTTTCTTTACTTTGCCACATTGAAAATTTGTTAATTCCTGAATTTTGAGTAAAATCAAGATAACTATAGGATAAAAGGTTATATTTATGTCGTTTGCTAAGTTTTTTGGTTCGTTCCCATGAAGGATCTGTAGTAAATGTGTAAGAAATCTCTTCATCAAAATGATTAGGAAAATTTTTTTCCATTTTCCAGTGTTTGGTAACCTCGTTTCTCCATGTTCGTGGTGCAATCTTACACCAAATATGTGAAGGTAAGTTACATCCGTGGAGACATCGTAACCAATCCCTCCGGTCCTCTTCGCTCAAAATTTGTGGTTCTTTAAAATTTGATAATACTCCAAAATTTGATAATACTCCAAAATTTGATAATACTCCTTTTTCATCCAAAAGAACTTTAAAATCTTCTCTAATAAAAAAATCTAATTTCCAGTATTCTAATAAATTTCTTAAATAAGACTTATTTATTGTTTTTATTTGCCGTATCTCGTGAAATACATCTGCTTGAGATACCAAATTGATATTCTGATTAGGATTAACTACCGGATTTTGCGCTCCCTCATTAGGAACAAATAAATCTTGATTAACAGATTTATTATTCTTTGTCTGTGAATGAAAAGTATTATTATCAAGATAAATTACTTCATTACAAATCGTTAAAATATTTTTTGCTAAATTAATCATTAAATTTATGTTGAATCGAATTAAATAAAAAATATTTTGAGAAACATTTCTATTTATTTTTTTGGAAAAAAGACTTATTGGATGAATATATTTCTGAATTAATTGTGTACTCTTTCTACGTAATCTAACAATTTTTTGATAAAATTGAATCAATATTTTTTTCAATTTTAGTTTTTTCCCATCATTGGGATACTTCTTACTTATCCCTTTGAAATTGGTATTAGTTTCTATTCCATTAGAAAAGGTTTGTTCAGTGATTCGTTCAATTCCATTACTTTTTGGGGTTTTAAATTCTCCCAATTTCTCAGTGATTATTCCAGTCCCATATTCAAATTGATTTGAACTTTGTGAAGAAACATTGTCACCACTTTTGGGTGTAATTTCAATCGGTAATTTATAAAGAGTTTCATTATTTATTTTTAAATCTCTTTCGTTTTTGTATTCGTCATTATTCGGTTTAGATTCAAAAATATCGTTGTTTGTAGGTTTATCAACTTGAGTTTTTGATACTGCAGGAATATCAGATTCATTATAAATATCATATTTTTTTCTTAATGGAAAAAACTTGTAATAAAGTTGAAAATTTTTTGTAATTTCCGAGAAAAAAAATTTTTGTTTCTTCTTTAATTCTTTAATAACAGGTTTCCAAAAAGAAGGCTGTTTCTTTGTATTACCAAAAGGTGAATCGGTTTGAGATCCCCAGACTGTTAAATAACCATAATCAATTCTTTTCTTCTTTGATAAAATATATGAATCTTTTATTTTATCATTCAAAAGAGTCTTTTTGATTTCATTTCTATCATCATAAAATTTAGTATCTAGATTATTATCTATTATTTTCAATTGTTTGAATTTAGAATTATGCCAAGGTTTTAGATAAAAGGGATACATAATTTTTATTTGAAGACCTTCTCTATGCCATAGGTTTGGTAATTGGTATACCGAAACTTCAGTACCATCATAATTACATTTTATATAAATTTCATTACTCCATTGATTCCAATCCTCTTTCCATTCAGGAACTTGAAAGAATAGTATACGAATAATATTTTTGGATATTATTAATAAAGGTATTACTATATATTTTCTTAAATATGATTGTATGATTAGTAAACAACCCCTCCCCCAATGAGCCGATGAAAAATCCCATCTGTTTGCTATTGCAAGACGATCTGCTTCTGTTCCTTTTTCAGCAAAAGCTTTTTTATCCGAATTTGAAAAAAAAGGTATTAAATTCTGCTCTGTTTTTGTAGAAGGTGCAAAAGTAGATTCTACATTTATTTCATCTGATACTTCTAAAGAAGATTGAAGTGGAGTGGTTTTATCCATTATTCTTAAAAAAAATGGAGAATGTGTTTTAAGTTGTAGGTAATTCCATATCAAGGTTTTACGTCTCCGAGCACGCATAGATCCTATTATGAGGTTTCGACGAAAATCTGATTGTTGTGAAAAACGTTTTACTATTCTAACTTTTTGAAGTCTTTCAAGTCCAATTTCTTGACTTATTGTCCTGAAGACATAATCGAAATTTTTCAATTTTCTGTAACGAACATCACTATATGTAATACCTATAACATCAAACTTATAGTTTACTAATTTCGAAGTCCATCTAGGCATTTCTTTTCCAATTTCCTGAACTTGAGATTCCTTTCGGATTCGCAATGTTTGTGTCATCAGAAACAGAAAATCCTTTACTTTTATAGAGTTACTTGAAAATAAATCTTTCCAAGAATTCAGAAGTTTCTGCCATTTGATGTTTCCTAAATACCTAAAATAAGAATCTCTTTGTTCGGAAGAAAGATTTAAAACATCTTCCCAGTTAATACTCGAATTTTCAGTTGTCTGTTCATGCAAATAGTGTGTATGTTCGGTTACTGTTGTAAATAATTCAGAAGAAATATTTGGCTCATTTGAAGTTACTAAAGTTTGTTCGTCAAAAAAACCAACTTGTTGTAAATCCGTTCCAGGTTTTGCATCATTTAATGCTTCTTCAGTAAGCAAATTGAATAAATTACAAGCATCTGGGGTTAATGGTTCCCAAGGTAGTGACAAATTTTGACGTTCTAATCTTTGCCAGCAAATAGAAATCCAATCTTTGAGTTTATTATTCCTTTTGGATAGATCCAATACTATTTGTCTTTTCGTCGATTCAAGAGACTTTTCATTCAAAATCCAGGGTGACTTTGATACTGCTACTCTTCCACGAAATTTTTTACTAAGAAAAGGATCATACGTCTTAATGGATATATTTTCTTTATGATCAGATAATTCATTTATGTTTTCGGTGACATTTATAATTAAAAATCTCTTGTCCAGAGCTCGAATTCTATTTGTCAATTCATTATCTAAATCATCTTTTCTTTGTTTCTTGGTATTAATCCATTCCTTATAAATATCTTCAGATGACGAAGAAATATCTGAAATATTTAAATATTCTTTTAGATCTTTTTTGAAGATTGAATAACTAGGTAAAGATGTAAAAGATATTCTTTGTCTTCCATCACTTGAACATGTGTCAAAAAAATATTGAGATACTTGTTTTTTCACGGTACTATTACCATTGGGACCATTTTCAATGTATCGAAACGGTCGGTTCCATTTACGATAATCGAATAAAACAGTAGGCCATGGTTTAGTTACCCATAACGATTTTACAATTTTATTTTTGCCCGTTTTGAATCTATCACGTATCTTTTTAGTAAAAAGAGGTACTGGAGCTCTGCCCAAATATAATAAACAAAAAGCTAAAATAATAATACTCAATATTTGATTAATTATACTTTTTATTGAAAGATAGTTTAGAGATGAATCACGTTCTATACGAACCAGAAGCAATTTAGCCAAATTGATAAATGAGATATAACCACCTAACCAACCACAGAGGCTACTTATTACAAATGAAAAATCATTGCTATAACGAAAAAGAAAAAGATTTAATGATCTTGTGAATACGGGACTTGGTAAAATAACGGGATTGAATAATGAAAAAATAAAACTATCCAAAAATATTTGACGAACTCGAACATCATTAAGTGATTTTATGGGTTGTAAGGGTTGATCCAAAAGATCTTTGGTTCGATACCAATAGAAGAACATGTATGGTAAAACTAGCAAAGTTATTGTATGAGGTTTCACCAACATTACATAGAGAGGCCAATAGTATACTGACAAATTTGTTATTAGTTGTCCTATAATCGAACCAGTTACAGCTAGTGTACCACCAAGATTTCCTACCAAAAGAAAGGCTCTTATCGATAGGATCTGGGAAGGACCAATAGGTAATGCCGCGGGGAATCCATAATAAAGTCCAAATAATATAAGTGGACCTGAAATATTTAGAAGCGGACTTGAAATATTTATCCATGATATCAGAACCCATAATACAGAAAGCAGTAAGGGAGTGCTTGTTACCGTAGTAAAATACCTTTCTCAAGAGCATAAAAAGGGAATGGAATAAATAAATTCCATAATCTTTTTTGATTTATAAACATAAAAAAAAAAAGGGTCCATTAACGTTCATTTTGTGATGAAGTATTATCTTTTTCAAGAGCATGGAAGGGAATTAAAATAAATTCCATAATACTTTTCATTCATGAACAGTAAATAGGGTCAAATAACGTTCATTTCTTCTGATAAAATATTATCCTATTTTTATCATTAATAACCTCTTATTAATAATCACTTATTACCTTTTTTATATTACAAAATCTTATTACTTATTAATAAGTTTCTTTTTTAAATTGATGATTAAATTGATGATTAAATTGATGATTAAATTGATGATTAAATTGATGATTAAATTGATGATTAAATTGATGATTAAATTAATGATTAAATTAATGATTAAATTAATGATTAAATTAATGAATTGTTGTCTTTTTTACGAAACTGGTCCAATCAAAGTTTTCTAAACCATTAGAATTATTCTGTTTTAAGGGACGGATAATTAATTCAAGAATATCTTTTGCATTAGTAAATCCATGAATTTGAACAAAGGTGAATTCAATTGACCACCTCGTATTAATTCCTCTTGCCTGTAATGGGTTAGCATGAGCCATTCCAGTGATGACTAAGTCGGGTCGTAATTCACGTATACGTTGTATCTGATTATAATTGTCCGGTTTTTCTATTATTCGTGGCATGGGTATACACATATCCCTACATGTGTTTTGTAAAAAATCCAATTCGTCGGCTTGATATCTTTTATCCATATATGGAATACCAATTTCATAAACAGTCATTCCACATCTAATTAAAAATCGTGCTAAAGAGATTTCTAAAAGGTTATCCCCCATAAAAAATACGGATTTTCCACGTACTAGATCAATATAATCTTTTAAACTATCCCACACTTTTTTTTCCCTTTCCTTCAAACCTTGAGCTTTAATGCCAAATACAGAACAAATCTTTTCAATCCAAGCACGTGTTCCATCAGGACCAATAGGAAAAGGTGCTCCAATTAATTTACACTTTCGACGTCGCACCAAACTCGTAGCTGTACGACTTAAGAATGGATTAACACCACAAACATAAACTTCATCTCCTAATGATGGAAGATCAGTATATATCTCAGTGGGTATCCAACCCGATACTTGAATGGACTGGCGTTTCAATTCCAAACTGAGTTGAAAAGCAACGGCTGAAGGTAGGGATCCAAAAAGAACTAAAGGAGGATTTTGATGTGAATCCATAATGAGTTGTTCTTTTATTTCTTCATTATTAAGAGGGAGAAAAGAAAAAAAATCTTTATCCTGTATCGATCGATTTTTTCTATCAACGAATGAATTTCGTTCTGGACAACGGAGTGTCATAGCAGCTAGTACTGTATCTTCTCCCTGAGTAAAAGCATAGTCAAGTCCATTTGCTCTTGCTACTATAATTGGTATTTTAAATTCACTTTCTAGTTTTGGTGCTATACCCTCCAAATCCATTTTTATTATTTCTGTTGTACAGGTACCGATCCAAATAATAATACTAGGATTTCTATTCTTAATTATTTGAATACACAATCTTTTCAATTCTTCAAAATCATTCAATTTAGCTGAAATATCTCCTTCTTCTGATTCCGCCATAGCATAACGCGGTTCCGCAAAAATCATAACTCCAAGAGCATTTTGTAAGAAATAACCACATGTTTTTGTACCTACTACTAGAAAAAAACTATCTTCGATTTTTTGATATAACCAGGCTACGCAGCTAATAGGACAAAAAGTGTGATAATTACCTGTTTCACATTCAAAAGTGAGAGTTTCAGATATTTCCACTGACATAGATATATCTCCTAGATTGATAAACAAAATAATTTGGATCTTAAATTAGTACTATAGAATCAAGCAAATTTTCTTTAAATTTCTGTTCTTCATTTCCAAAAAGATTTAAGTAGGAATCGGAAAGTAAACTAAATATTTCTCGATCGGAAACTCCTTTTGGTATAATCCCTTCCGGTTGAGCTAATACTTGATCCGCTGTATTTAAATAAAAATCACAAACATGGTTAAGATAAGGTTGAGATTCAACCATTTCAAATAAAGTTTTACCTTTTATTCTAGATACTCGAATGTTTTCAATCAGAGGTAGTATTTCCAATACGGGCATTGGACAAACTTCTACATATTTATCAATAAGATCTCTTTTTGATGTGCGATTCCCAACTAAGCCTGCTAATCGAAGCGGGTGTGTACAGGTCTTTTCCCTAACAGAAGCAGCAATACGATTAGTTGCAAATAAAGCATCAAACCCATTATCTGTAATAATAAGGCAATAATCCGCATAATTTAATGGAGAAGCAAAGCCTCCACAGACTACATCACCCAATACATCAAATAAAATAATATCATATTCATAAAAAGCATTTAATTCTTTTGACAATTTCACTGTCTCTCCCACTACATATCCTCCACATCCAGCTCCAGCGGGTGGTCCTCCTGCTTCTACACAATCAACTCCTCCATAACCTTTATAAATAACATCTTCAGGCCAAACATCTTCGTAATGATAATCTTTAATTTGTAAAGTATCTATAATAGTAGGTATAAGAAATCCTGTAAGGGTAAAAGTACTATCATGTTTGGGATCACAACCAATTTGTAAAACTTGTTTACCTCGTCTTGCCAAAGCAATTGAGATATTACAACTCGTTGTTGATTTACCAATTCCACCCTTTCCATAAATTGCTAATTTCATTTTTCAAAACCTATTTCAAATTACTATTTATAACTAAATTGGTCATACTTTAATCAGGTCTACTCTGATTGGGTCCTAATTAATAAAAAATCTTTTCTCTACCATTATGAATTAGCTCATTTACGATATGATAACATACCATAATTGGTTCATATTTAATAGGCAGTTAAATAAGATAGTTTTGGGGAACAAAAAGGGTCAGTTTAAATCAAAGGTACACGAGTATTAGCTAAAATAATTTCTTTTTTTGATCAATGGATCATCGATGGAATTGTCAATGGCGTCGGTATTTCGAGTTCGTTCGGTGGAGAAGGATCGAGATACGGAGAAGGAGGAAGAATATCCTACTATTTATTTGGATTTATATCTGGTACAATCATATTATTATTAGTAGTAATAAATTATAAACATAATTTTTTTCCTTAAGATTCTTTTTCTCCCTTGGTTAAACCTTCCGGGAAAGGAGGAACGAAAATAAAAGAAAAATAGGGATTGATTTCCCTCACTTCCCTACTTCCCACTACCTTACCGCTTCATCCACACCAGAACCAACGGGCAGATCGGATAGAATCTTACGTGTTCTTCTAGCATTCGACCAGCTTATGATCCGAAGGCTATACAGCATAGAGTAAGAAGAAAGGTGAAAGGACCGACAGGGAACCTTCTCCTGCTTGATTGAAAAGAAAAAATTATGTGACTTAATATAATAGCAGTTCCAAGTGCTTGCTATAGTCTGCTTGGAGAGATAATAGGTAAAGGATGTTGGGACGACCATCCTACTATTACCTGCTAGCTTTTGTAATAGAAACAGGCCCTTTTTCTTTTGCCTTTGTCTTTTGCAGGTATGGGATAGAGAGGTCTTTGT